TTGGTTAATTCGATCAGTTCATCGATGGTCAGCAAGTATGATGGTTCTAATGATGATTTTGCACGTATTTCGTGTGTATCTCACAGGGGGATTTAAAAAACCTCGCGAATTAACTTGGGTTACGGGTGTAGTTCTCGCTGTATTGACTGCATCTTTTGGTGTAACTGGTTATTCCTTACCTTGGGACCAAATTGGTTATTGGGCAGTCAAAATTGTGACGGGCGTACCTGAAGCTATTCCTGTAATAGGATCGCCTTTGGTAGAGTTATTACGCGGAAGTGCTAGTGTGGGTCAATCCACTTTGACTCGTTTTTATAGTTTACACACTTTTGTATTGCCTCTTCTTACTGCCGTATTTATGTTAATGCACTTCTCAATGATACGTAAGCAAGGTATTTCAGGTCCTTTATAAACTAAAGAAGACAGATCATAGATATTTGTAATCGATCTATATTATTTTGGAAAGGAACAATAGTATCTCATTGCTACAAATATGGATTATTGAAAAAAAAAATAAGACATGTTATTTGGATATTTCTCTTCAACTCCGAAGTATTCTTTATTTTTTACTTTGATATGAATAGTTGAAGTGGATCCTCCGAAGAGAAGATGGATTATGGGAGTGTGTGACTTGAACTATTGATTGGGCCATGCGGATATATGATTTTATCCGCCACATTAGAATTCACAACCAAATGTGTCTCCGCATCCAATCACCGCGCGAGTCCCCCTACGTAGCGGAAGATAGGCTGGTTCGCTTGAGGAGAATCTTTTCCATGATCATACTCGAATCCATGTCATGCATGAACAGGCTCCGTAAGATCCCGTAAAATAGATGATGTGGCATAATCTGGATTATATTATGTTCTATCTATTCTACTTACTTATTTATAGTTTATAGTATGGAATGCATCCATTTCCTTTGCATCCATCCAGATCCATGATACTATCGGAGTGAAATAAGGGATCTAAGGAAGAACAGAGGTTAAACTGTATTAGTAACAAGCAAATTCTTTGTATTTAAGAAGACTCACGATATTGTGAGAATAAATACCAATCACAAGATATGAGATAATCTCACAAGATATGAGATAATCCAAAAAGCACTTGATCATGATCAAAATTTTAAGCCTACTTGGATATTGAGCATTTACTTGTAAGAACTTAATTCTTGCCAATGAATAGTTGCAACTCCGAAAAATGGAGTTCGATAAATATTTTCTTACATAGAGTCATTATATACGTGTAGATATGGATGAAATATAGATTTGATATAGATCCACTTCTTTCATTCCTTTGATTTGATTCTTGCTCGAGCCGGATGATGAAAAATTCTCATGTCCGGTTCCTTCGGGGGGTGGATCCATAAGAATTCACCTATCCCAATAACAAAGAAACCTGACTTGAATGATCCTGTATTAAGAGCTAAATTGGCTAAAGGGATGGGACATAATTATTACGGAGAACCCGCATGGCCCAATGATCTTTTATATATTTTTCCAGTAGTTATTTTGGGTACTATAGCATGTAACGTAGGCTTAGCGGTCCTAGAACCTTCAATGATTGGGGAACCGGCAGATCCATTTGCAACTCCTTTGGAAATATTACCCGAATGGTACTTCTTTCCCGTATTTCAAATACTTCGCACAGTGCCCAATAAGTTGTTGGGTGTTCTTTTAATGGTTTCAGTACCGACGGGATTATTAACAGTACCTTTTTTGGAGAATGTCAATAAATTCCAAAATCCATTTCGTCGTCCAGTAGCTACAACAGTCTTTTTGGTCGGTACCGCAGTAGCTCTTTGGTTAGGTATTGGAGCAACATTACCTATTGATAAATCCCTTACTTTAGGTCTTTTTTAAATTGATTCAACCGTGAAATACTGCGCGTAGGTATCTAGGGAATAGTCGATTCAAACTGAATCTTCCCTAGATACATTATTTTTAATCCATCTCAATACGGATTGTGCTTAAGATTAAAAAATTATTTATTTTTTATATAATATATAAATATAAATTTTTTTTTATAAAATAGAAAAAAAAAGAAAAAGATGAATGAAGTAATTGTGATAGATTTAAAATGAAAACTTAGTCTTAGGTAAATTAATTGTGAAATGTTTCTGTAGAATGTCCGCTATCTGTTTTACATCTTCTATCCGAAAATATTTAATTTTCATAAGATCTTCTTGACTGTTACTCAAAAGGTCCAATAATGTATGTATATTGGATCTTTTGAGACAATTATAGGTCCTGGAAGGCAATTCTGATTGGTCAATAAAAATACATTTCAATGCAATTTCTTTTTTGTTTTTCTTTAGATTAGCTAATCTATCATGAAAGGTAAAAAGGGGTAGAGTAAATCTGCTTTTATTTTCTTCGAAATTCATGTCCTTTTCCTCTGCATGTAGAAAAGGAATAAATAAATCAATCAAATTACGAGAAGCTTCATGGAGTGCTTCTTTAGGAGTTAAACTTCCATTTGTCCATATTTCTAGAAAAAGGATCTCTTGTTTTTCATTTTCATTCCCATAAGAATAAATACTATGATTCGCATTTCGAACAGGCATGGATACAGCATCTATAGGATAACTTCTATCTTGAGAGTTATTTGTGGGTCTCATACGATATCCGCGATTTCTTTGGATTTGTAATCCAATACATAAATCAAGAGGCTCTGTCAGGGTAGCTATATGCTGTGTAGTGTCAACTATTTCCACAGAAGGCGGTAGGATAATATCTTGAGCTGTTATGTATCTGGGGCCTTTGACGCAAATGGATGCGTCTCGAGTGCCATATAGATTACTTCTCAATACAATTTCTTTCAAATTCATTAAAATTTCATGTACTGATTCTTCAATGCCCACTATCGTAGAATATTCATGTGGCACTTTTTCAGATTTTGCACGTGTTATACATGTTCCTTCTATTTCTTCAAGTAAAATCCGTCGCATAGCAATACCTATAGTATCGGCTTGACCTTTCATAAGCGGGGACAGAACGAAACGCCCATAATAAAGACGCTTATTGTCTATTCTTGATTCAACACACTTCCACTGTAGTGTTCGAGTGGATCCTGCTATTTCCTCTCGAACCATAATAATATATTATTGTTATTTGATTAGATTATTGAATCATTTATTTCTCTTGAAATCCGTTCAATTCTTATTTCTATACACGTCTTTTTTTAGGGGGTCTACATCCATTATGTGGCATAGGAGTTACATCGCGTACGAAACTTAATAGTATACCACTTCGACGAATAGCTCGTAATGTTGCATCTCGTCCGGGACCAGGACCTTTTATCATGACTTCTGCGCGTTGCATACCTTGATCGACTACTGTACGAATAGCATTCGCTGCTGCGGCTTGAGCAGCAAAAGGTGTTCCTCTTTTTGCGCCCTTGAACCCAGAAGTACCCGCGGAGGACCAAGAAACCACTCGCCCTCGTACATCTGTAACAGTTACAATGGTATTGTTGAAACTCGCTTGAACATGAATAATTCCTTTTGGTATTCTACGTGCATTCTTACGCGAACCAATACGTCCATTTCTACGTGAGCTAATTCTTGGTATAGGTTTTGTCATATTTTATCATCTCATAAATATGAGTCAGAAATATACGGAGATATCCATTTCATGTTAAAACAGATTCTTTATTTTTACATTGATCCTTCCTTTAGAAAGCTCAAAAGATTATCCTTGTCTCTGTTTATGTCTTGGATTAGAACAAATCACTATAATTCGTCCGCGCCTACGGATCAGTCGACATTTTTCACAAATTTTACGAACAGAAGCCCTTATTTTCATATTTACGATTCCTTACCTTAATTCTGAATCTATTCTTTGAAATAAAAAAAGTTTCCTTAAATTTTGAACCTCGAATTGAATTGTATCCCCACGAATGAAATTCAAAAAATCCCCTAATCGTTCAAATCTTCGTTGCGAAGTCTATAAATTATACGTCCCTTGCTGGTTGAATCATAACTACTTACTTCGATTTTGACTCTATCTCTTGGTAGTATCCGGGTAAACCTGCGTCGGATCCTCCCCGAAACATAACCTAGAATTAGATTTTCATTGTCTAAAGGGACCCGGAACATACCATTGAGAAGTGATTCAGTAATTAAACCCTCATGAATCAATTTTTGTTCTTTCATTCCGGGCAACCCTTCCTTGAAGTATTAATTAATGAGGGAGCAGTCATATAACTCACTTTTCCTCTCTTTTTCTTTTCATTCTTTTCACAACTGGGAAGTTAGAGATCAAATTAGGATACCGTAGGAAAAGGATCACCATATATAACACAAAATTTCTCCCCCAACTCCTTCTAGGCGAGCTTCTCGATCTGTCATTATACCTCGAGAAGTGGAAAGAATAGCAATCCCCATTCCGCCTAAAATCCTAGGAATTCGTTGGTAGTTGGAATAGATTCGTAGACCAGGTCGGCTGATACGCTTTAAAATAGTTTTATATATTCTTTCCCTAGTTCTTTTATGTCGTAGGGTTGAAACCAAGAAATTTTTCTTACTTTCTCGATGTTTTCTAACGTTTTCAATAAAACCTTCTCGCAGAAGTATTTTAACAATGTTTTCGGTAATATTAGTAGATGCTATTCGAACCGTTCCTTTTTTTTTCATGTCAGCATTTCTTATAGAAGTTATTATTTCAGCAATAGTGTCCCTACCCATGATGAACTATAATTATAGTTGCCTCCTAATTTTGATATAATCAACGTGTTTATTTTTTTTTTTTTTTTTTATGAATTCATAAAAAAAAATATATGCTTGAGATACAATCTACTAATTTATCTATTTCAGATATTCTACTATATCATAATTTCATCTACTAATATTTATAATACTTCAGGAGCTAATGAGACGATTTTAGTGAAATTGAATTCTCTCAATTCCCTGGCGATTGCACCAAAAACTCGAGTCCCCTTTGGATTTCCTTCTTGATCAATGACAACTGCTGCATTGTCATCATATCGTATTCTCATACCGTTTTCACGCTTGAGTTCTTTACACGTACGTACAATTACAGCTCTAATTACTTCTGATCTTTCGAGCGGCATATTTGGCACTGCTTCTTTGATTACAGCAACAATAACGTCACCAATATGAGCATATCGGCGATTACTAGTTCCCAAAATTCGAATACATATCAATTCTCGAGCCCCACTATTATCCGCTACATTCAAAAGGGTCTGAGGTTGAATCATATCATTTTTTATCTGCTCTTTCAATGCAAAGGATGAAGAAAGAAAAGAAATATTATCTGTCCAGAAATAAATAAACCCGCAATTGTATTTTTTTTTCATTCCTAATACCCTTTTCTTTTGTTCTACATCTCTATCCCACAATAAGAAATTGAGTTCGTATAGGCATTTTGCACGCAGCTATTGAAATGGCTGCTCTGGCCACAGTTTCGGATACTCCACCCATTTCATAAAGTATTCGACCCGGTTTAACAACAGATACCCAATATTCGGGAGACCCTTTCCCCGAACCCATACGTGTTTCTGTAGGTCTTACTGTAACAGGTTTGTCGGGAAATATACGTACCCATATTTTTCCACCACGACGCGCATATCGGGTCATTGCTCTTCGCCCCGCTTCTATTTGTCTAGCTGTGATCCAAGCGGGTTCAAGTGCCTGAAGAGCGTATCTTCCGAAACAAATATGATTGCCTCTATAAGATATTCCTTTCATTCTTCCTCTATGTTGTTTACGGAATCTGGTTCTTTTGGGGTTATAGTTGATGGTTGTTTCCCTCTTCCATCTCTACTGCAGAACCGGACATGAGAGTTTCTTCTCATCCGGCTCCCCGCGAAAGAAGAAACAATTCAATATAAAGGATTCAATAATATTATAGATACACATGTATTTTTTTAATAATACAATACACTAGGGATTTATTGATATTACATAGGAAAGAAAGCTGCATGCAAGATATATTTATCTACAAGTATTTACCTACAAGATATATATACAAGATATATATATATATTTATTATTTATATATTTATATTTGATTTGAATTTTTATATAGTATAGTTTAATATTTAATATATACTAAATTAAATATATTAATTAAAATATAATATATAATATTCATTAGTTTATATTTATAAATATATTTATTTGTTTGTTTGTTTATATTTATATAATATGTAATATGTAAATAATATACAAATAATAAGTTAATTTATGTAGTTAATTTAGTTAATATTAGATTAGTTAATTAATGTTTTTTTTTAATTTAAATCTAACACATTATCATTATAACATAACGAATTCTTTTTTAACTTTTTTTTATTTATTTATCCAAAAAATCAATGTTTCGCGGGCGAATATTGACTCTTTTCTGCTTCATTTGTAGGGTCAACCCATGACTGTTTCAGAAAAATTGAATTAATTGGTTCCTGGTCCGTTCCGCCATCCCACCCAATGAATCATTAGGATTCCTTTTCAATAGAATCCTATGCGGTCACGGGTTCCGTCGTTCCCATAGCTTCTCCGTTAATGATTAGGCCTGAACTCGACAATGGAGCTCCCAACAAAATGCGTTTCCGAGTTAATCTCCTCAGTTTATATTAACTCGGGGCTCTTTACTTTTTCAGTATTGATGCTTTATCACACTGCCTTTTATAAAATGATTCATAAACCATACATATTGGAATCATATATTGTTAATATTTTTTTCTTTCTATCTATCGTCCTTCCATTTAATTTATCTACATCCCCTTATTTATTATTCACAACTCGGAATCCAATTTATTTTTTTGGAAAAATTTACAGTTGCTACAACTATATGATCGATACCTCATATAGTGACTGTTTTGGGGGATCTCGACAATACGAAGCCATAAGTTGGTTATTAGTTTCTATAGTGAGTTTCTAGTTCATAATAGGAGTCAGTCTATTTTTTTTATCCTGACTCTAAAGAAAAACCAAGACAACGAGTCACACACTAAGCATAGCAATTCTACCAAAAAGGTAAATCAAATTTTTATTCATCCCTATAGAATTAAAAAAATTAAGCTCATATTTGATTCAACAAATAGGAGGAAAAAAAACAGTTTTTCATTTTTTGTTCTATCACTGGATAGAATGGTAAGACAAATAAAGGTCCATTATTTTCTGTCTACAAATATCCAAATTTTTATGCCTAATACTCCGTAGATAGTTCGAACTGTATAGGAACAATAATCAATTTTAGCGCGAATGGTTTGTAGGGGAACCCTACCTTCTCTGATCCATTCGACACGTGCAATTTCTTTTCCGTCGATACGTCCTGCAATTTGTACTTGAATTCCTTTTGTATCTGTTTGTTCAGTTAATTCAATAGCTTTTTTCATTGCTTTTCGAAACGAAACTCTATTTTTTAACTGTAAAGCTATGTATTCTGCCAGAATATTAGGTTGTCCATAAGGTTTTTCAACTCTTGTGATAGCAATGTTGAGTCTCCGGTTTATAGAATTCAACTCTTTTTGTACATT